TCGAGGACGTAGTTATGTGATAAAAAGATATACTTGTCATATAACGATTGTGTTGAAAGATATATCCTACTATAAAGACCATGAAAATTTTCTAAAAAAATTTGCCTGAAAATGAGCTTTATTTGTTTCATTTAAAGTAGGGTGGAGTAATATGGGACAAAAAATAAATCCACTTGGTTTCAGACTTGGTACAACCCAAGGTCATTATTCCCTTTGGTTTGAACAACCAAAAATGTATTCGGAAGGTCTACAAGAAGATCAAAAAATAAAAAATTGTATCAAGAATTATATACAAAAAAATGGGAAAGCATCCCCCGGTGTCGCGGGAATTGCACGTATAGAAATTCAAAAGAGAATCGATCTGATCCAGATCATAATCCATATGGGATTACAAAAATTTTTAATAGAAAATAGACCACGAGGAATAGAAGAACTACAGAGGAATGTGCAAAAAGAATTACATTTTGAGAACCGAAAGCTTAACATTGCTATTACAAGAATTACAAAACCTTATGGAAACTCTAAAATTCTTGCAGAATTTATAGCTGGACAATTAAAGAATAGGGTCTCATTTCGAAAAGCAATGAAAAAAGCTATTGAATTAACCGAGCAGGCTGATACAAAAGGAATTCAAATACAAATTGCAGGACGTATCGACGGAAAAGAAATTGCACGTATCGAATGGATCAGAGAAGGTAGGGTTCCCCTACAAACCATTCGAGCTAAAATGGATTATTGTGCCTATACAGTTCGAACTATCTATGGGGTATTAGGTATAAAGATTTGGATATTTAAAGGCGAGGAATAAGAAAACTTTAGTTGTCTTTCCGTTTCTTTTTTTTTTACATCAAAAAAAAAAAAATGATCAATTCGAATTCTTAATTCTATAAGGTTGAATAAAAATTTGATTCACATTTTTTTATAGAATTGCTATGCTTAGTGTGTGACTCGTTGGTTTTGGTTAGGGTTAAGATAAAAAAAGTAACAGCCAATAGTATGAACTAATAACTATAGAACTAATAACTAACTCATTACTTCGCATTATCTGGATCCAAAGAAGCAGTCAAGATATGATATATTGGTCCTATCATTGCAACAACTGAAATCGTTTTGGAATAAACCAAATAAAAAATATGATTATGAGTTGTAAACCGAAATACCGAGGGATATAGATAAAGGGAAAGATGAGAGAAAGAGATAAATATATATATATATCAATGATATATGATTCCAACATGTAAGGTCTATGAATCATCTCATAAAAAGCAGTGTAATAAAGCATCAATACAGATTCATTTAGAAATTATCTGAACCTGTTCATAAAAAAAAATGAAGAGCCTCGAGCCAATAAAGACTAATAAGGTTGACTCAAGAAAAAATGTCATTAAGAGCTCCGTTGTAGAATTCAGACCTAACCATTAATTAAGAAGTGATAGGAACGAGGGAACCTATGAATACAGAAGATTCAATTGAAAAAGAATACTCATGATTCATTGGGCGGGATGGCGGAACGAACCAAAGACCAATTCATCTATTCTGAGAAGTCATGACCCTACAACTGAAATAGATAAAGAGTAAATATTCGCCCGCGAATTTTTTTAGTTTTCTTTTATTGGGCTGCTAAAATGTGGGCGATCTAATATGATAAAAGACAAGAAAAAATAAAGATTTGTTATAACTTATAAAAAATGACTATATAAAAATATATGAAATAGAAGTAAAATATATCTTTAGGTATATCAAAATTTTTAATAAATTCGATTATCGAAATTTCAAAAAATATCTTTATATTTTTAGTGTATTTGTCTTACTAAATCCATGTAGCTTAATTAAATATTTTTTATTTGAATCTTTTAATTCGCGAGGAGCCGGATGAGAAGAAATTCTCATGTCCGGTTCTGTAGTAGAGATGGAATTGAGAAAGAACCATCAACTATAACCCCAAAAGAACCAGATTCCGTAAACAACATAGAGGAAGAATGAAGGGAATATCTTATCGGGGTAATCGTATTTGTTTCGGTAGATATGCTCTTCAGGCACTTGAACCCACTTGGATCACATCAAGACAAATAGAAGCAGGACGACGAGCAATGACACGAAATGCACGTCGTGGTGGAAAAATATGGGTACGTATCTTTCCAGACAAACCAGTTACAGTAAGACCTACGGAAACACGTATGGGTTCGGGGAAAGGATCCCCCGAATATTGGGTAGCTGTTGTCAGACCAGGTAGAATACTTTATGAAATAAGCGGAGTAGCAGAAAATATAGCCAGAAAGGCTATCTTAATAGCGGCATCCAAAATGCCTATACGAACTCAATTCATTATTTCAGGATAGCAATGTAGAACCAAAGGAAATAGATCTTTGGGATAAAAAAACCTATGTTTTTTTGTTTTGGACAAAAAATATTTCTTTCTTTTTTTCGACCTTGGCTTTGCATTGAAAGAAAAAAAAATGATATGATTCAACCTCAAACCCATTTGAATGTAGCAGACAACAGCGGGGCTCGAAAATTGATGTGTATTCGAATCATAGGAGCTAGCAATTGTCGATATGCTAAAATTGGTGACGTTATTGTTGCTGTGATCAAAGAAGCAATACCCAATATGCCCTTAGAAAGATCAGAAGTGATCAGAGCTGTAATTGTACGTACCCGTAAAGAACTCAAACGCGACAATGGTATGATAATACGATATGATGACAATGCTGCAGTTATCATTGATCAAGAAGGAAATCCAAAAGGAACTCGAGTTTTTGGTGCGATCACCCGGGAGTTGAGACAATTAAATTTTACAAAAATAGTTTCATTAGCTCCCGAGGTATTATAATTATAAAACGAAAACATAATAGAGTAGGGAATGAAATAGATTAATTAGTAGATTGTGTATCACGTATATACCTTTCTTTTTTTTTTTCATAAAAAAAAAACTAAAAAAAGCATGTTGATTATATCAAAATTCGGGGACACCACTAATTTTAGTTCATCATGGGTAGGGACACTATTGCTGATATAATAACCTCTTTACGAAATGCTGACATGAATCGAAAAGGAACGGTTCGAATAGCATCTACTAACATCACAGAAAACATTGTTAAAATACTCTTACGAGAAGGTTTTATCGAAAATGCGAGGAAACATCAGGAAAGAAACAAAAATTTTTTGGTTTTAACTCTGGGACATAGAAAGAATAGGAAAGGACCATATCGAAAGATTTTAAAATTAAAACGGGTCAGTCGACCTGGTCTACGAATCTATTCTAACTATCAACGAATTCCTAGACTTTTAGGAGGAATGGGGATTGTAATTCTTTCTACTTCTCGAGGTATAATGACAGATCGAGAAGCTCGACTCGAAGGAATTGGCGGAGAAATTTTATGTTATATATGGTAAGCCTTCGAATATCCGAATTCGATCCGAAACTTCCTTTTTTTGAAAAAAAGAGCAAAGAGGGGTTGTATAATATCCCTCCTTCTCCATTAGTATTAGTTGATACTTTAAGGGGGTTTTACCTGGAATGAAAGAAGAAAAATGGATTCATGAAGGTTTAATTACTGAATCACTTCCTAATGGTATGTTCCGGGTTCGTTTAGATAATGAAGATCTGATTCTAGGTTATGTTTCAGGAAGGATACGACGTGGTTTTATACGGATCCTACCGGGAGATAAAGTTAAAATTGAAATAAGCCGTTATGATTCAACTAAAGGACGTATAATTTATAGACTCCACAACAAGGATTCAAACGATTAAGTAGTTTTTCAAGTTCAACATTACGGAATACTATTCGGGGTTCAAAAATTCAAAAAACTTTTTTTCTTCAAAAGAATGGATTCAGAATTTAAGTAAGGAATGAAAAATATGAAAATAAGGGCCTCTGCTCGTAAAATTTGTGAAAAATGTCGACTGATCCGTAGGCGGGGACGAATTATAGTAATTTGTTCCAACCCGAAACATAAACAACGACAAGGATAATCATCCTACTAAAAAGTCCTAAAGGACTAGGATTCAATGTACAAAAAAAATTACATGAAATGGATATATCCATATATTTCTGACTCATATTTATGAGATGATAAAATATGGCAAAACCTATATCACGAATTGGTTCACGTAGGAATGGGCGTATTGGTTCACGTAAGAATGCACGTAGAATACCAAAGGGAGTTATTCATGTTCAAGCAAGTTTCAACAATACCATTGTGACTGTTACAGATGTACGAGGTCGAGTAATTTCTTGGGCCTCCGCTGGTACTTGTGGATTCAGGGGTACAAAAAGAGGGACACCATTTGCTGCTCAAACCGCAGCAGGAAATGCGATTCGTACAGTCGTCGATCAAGGTATGCAACGAGCAGAAGTCATGATAAAGGGTCCTGGTCTTGGAAGGGATGCAGCATTACGAGCTATTCGTAGAAGTGGTATACTACTAAGTTTCGTACGGGATGTAACCCCTATGCCACATAATGGATGTCGACCTCCTAAAAAAAGACGTGTGTAGAAATAAAATAACCATTGACGAGATTTCAAGAGAAATAAATGATCTAATTAATTATCTACAATATTCCTATGGTTCGAGAGAAAATAAGAGTATCTACTCAGACACTGCAGTGGAAGTGTGTTGAATCACGAACAGATAGTAAGCACCTTTATTATGGACGCTTTATTCTCTCTCCACTTATCAAAGGTCAAGCCGATACAATAAGCATTGCGATGCGAAGAGCTTTGCTTGGAGAAATAGAAGGAACATGTATTACACGTGCAAAATCTGAGAAAATACCACACGAATATTCTACCTTAGTAGGTATTCAAGAATCAGTACATGAAATTTTAATGAATTTGAAAGAAATTGTATTGAGAAGTAATCTATATGGAACTTGTGACGCATCTATTTGTGTTAGGGGGCCTAAATGTGTAACTGCTCAAGATATCATCTCACCACCTTCTGTGAAAATCATTGATAATACACAGCATATAGCGAGCTTAACAGAACCAATTGATTTG